GTATGTGGTCCTGACATACATAATAAATGAAGTAAATGATATTTCATTTTTTTTGTGTATATAAATGAAAAAAAATCCACTTATAAACTTGTAGTCTTGTACTTATAAGTATAATAAATGGTTAGAAAAGGTTTAGTAGTTTAATCCTAATAAGGCCAATTTTTTTTTTCAAATGTTAAACAAGTGTAAAGAGTATTTTAGAAAGATTTTTGAAAAAGTTTGATGTTGAATCAAAATTTTTTACAAGGGTTGAATAAAAAATTGTAGTCGTATTCATTCTTGACAAAGTGTATCATTGACTATGATTAAGCGATAATTTATCAGTTTAGTTAAATCTCGTTTTAGGGGTTTGGCGAGAAAAAAATTTGACTGAACAAGAGAAATTATTGTAAGGGGGGTAGGGGGGTTTGCCATAAAAAAAATATGTTTTTATTTAGTTAAATTTTAATGTGTATGGTTAAATTTAGTATTGTGATTAATTTGTTTATTGTAGAATATTTATTGTTAAAATTTAAAATTTTTTGTAATGAGCATGGAACGCGGACGATTGTGTAAAAAAGTAATTTCTAGAAAATTTCAGGCTGACAAGTGAAAAAATTAGTTGAAAATTGTTAAAATTTTTATGGAAAATTTTAGGGTTGTGTTGTTGGTGTTGAAAAATATGTCTACCAAGCATTAAGACAATAATACCATATAGAGAACTTGCGCGAAGTCCATTGCACTGTGACTCCAGGCTAGAAACCGGATTGGTAGGAGCACTTGAGATGTGGTCTGAAGGGAAAGAGAAATAAAAAATACCAGCCGCCAGGAAAACCAGTTATGCTATGAGCAAGGGTACGAGGGTAACTAACCCATTAACCAGAGGCCTTGGAAAAAGTGAGAAAGTGGTGATGGAGAGTAGGATGGTCCTGACCTAACAACCAGAGGCCTTGGAAAAAGTGAGAAAGTGGTGCAACCTCAAGTTATGGACGTGATACTAGGGAGGGGGGCCTTACTGACAGGGGTTGATGATTCTCACGTGAGAAGCCAGATTAATAAATAACCGGGTATAAAATACACTTCCGTGTTGAAGAGAAATATTTCAGGTAATGTCTGAATGTAAGATTATGGAGGGTAGTGATTAATGGATATCCATGAGGAAAAACATAAATGCACGATATACATGAAACGTTCTTAAATCAGATTAATAGGATATTATATATAGATAATACTCGTATGGTAAATAATATTATGTACTTAAAGCAGTTATGTATTATGTAATATATATAGTAACTAGTATATATAAGGATATTCATGGGGTAAATAGATTAATGTATAATTAAACATATATGTATTATGTCTTATAATTAGGATAATGTATATATGATTTTTTCGTGGGGTAATTCAGTTAATGCACTATATACATAATAGTATATAGATCATCACACGTAAAAAGTATTATGGGGGCAAGAGCTGAAAAAGCGGTTGGGTGAGGGAGAGGTGAAAAGCCGCTTTAAGTGGCTGGTGAGGGAGAGGTAAAAAGCCGCTAAGAGTGGCTGGAGGGGGGAGGGGGGGAGGCCAAAAAAGCCGCAAAAGCGGCTGGTGAGGGAGAGGTAAAAAGCCGCTTTAAGTGGCTGGTGAGGGAGAGGTAAAAAGCCGCTAAGAGTGGCTGGAGGGGGGAGGGGGGGAGGCCAAAAAAGCCGCAAAAGCGGCTGGTGAGGGAGAGGTAAAAAGCCGCTAAGAGTGGCTGGTGAGGGAGAGGTAAAAAGCCGCTAAGAGTGGCTGGAGGGGGGAGGCAAAAAAGCCGCTTTAAGCGGCTGGGTGGGGGAGGCAAAAGGTAGTTTAATAAAAATGCTAGTTTTGGGGGCTAGTGATGGGGGATTATGTCCTTCTCTTTTGACTGTCTTAGGAGGTATGTCCTCATCTCTGGCTTACAAGACCAGTGCTTTAAGGTTAAGCTACTAGGGCTTTATCATTTAAGGAGTTTATTTTCTATTAGGGCTAGTAGGGGTATTAGGAATAAAAAAATAAGGAAATAGAGTATTGAGGCTAGCTGGCCAATAATAATAAATGGGTGTTCTACTGGTTGGCCTCCGATTCAGGTTAAAATAATAATATCTGAAGCTAGAAGTCAAAATAGCGCCTGAGATAGTGGGCGAAAGGCTAGGGTTCGTTGTTTAGATAGGTGTGTGAAAGGCAGGGTTAGTAGGACAAGGATGGAGAAGAGGAGAGCTAAAACTCCCCCTAGTTTATTGGGGATGGAGCGAAGAATTGCGTAGGCAAAAAGAAAGTATCATTCTGGTTTAATGTGTGGGGGGGTGACTAGGGGGTTTGCTGGTGTAAAATTTTCTGGGTCTCCTAGGAGGTTTGGTGAAAATAATGCTAAAAAAAGTAAACATGACAGTAGAATTAGGGCACCTAAGAGGTCTTTATACGAGAAGTATGGATGGAATGGGATTTTATCTACGTTGGAGTTAAGACCTGTGGGGTTATTGGAGCCTGTCTCGTGTAGAAAAAGGAGGTGGACTATAGAGGCGCCTATGATAAAAAATGGTAGTGTAAAATGAAATGTAAAGAATCGGGTTAATGTTGCGTTATCAACTGCAAACCCTCCTCAGATTCACTCAACTAGGGTTGTTCCTACGTAAGGTGTTGCGGAGAGAAGGTTGGTAATAACGGTAGCACCTCAGAATGATATTTGTCCTCAGGGGAGGACATAGCCCATAAAGGCTGTGGCTATTACTAGTAAAAGTAGGACGACTCCAATATTTCAGGTTTCAGTAAAGATATAGGAGCCGTAATAAAGACCCCGTCCAATATGAAGGTAAATACAAATAAAGAACATGGATGCACCGTTAGCGTGAAGGTTTCGAATTAGCCAGCCGTATTGGACATCTCGATGAATATGGGCGACAGATGAGAATGCAGAGGAGATATCTGCAGTATAATGTATAGCTAGAAATAGGCCTGTGACAGTTTGAATAATAAGGCATAAGCCTAAAAGGGAGCCAAAGTTTCATCAGGCAGAGATGTTTGATGGGGTTGGGAGATCAATAAAAGAAGAGTTGATAATTTTTAAAATTGGATGTTGTTTTCGTAAATTGGGTGTCATTGGTTTTAGTAGTTGAAGACAACAGCGGTTTTTCAAGTCGCAGGTTTTGGTGTAAAGCCAAATTAAAATAATGACATATTTAGTGGAGTTTTTTATAGTTTGCTTACTTGTAGTAATGATTGGTGTTGCATCCAACCCGTCTCCTTATTTTGGGGCTGGGGGCTTAGTTATTGGGGCTGGTTTAGGTTGTGGGGTTTTAGTTATCTTAGGGAGTTCTTTTGTGTCTTTGGTACTTTTATTAATCTATTTGGGAGGAATGTTGGTTGTTTTTGCGTATTCAGTCGCTTTGGCATCTGATCCGTTTCCTGAGTCATTAGGTAATGTTTGTGGTTATTTTGGTGGGTATGCCATATTAGTTTTGTTTTTGTCATTTGTAGTTGGTAAAGAATATATTAATTTTGGGGTTAGTGGCGCAGACTCGGGGGGTTTATCCATTGTTCGTGTGGATTTAAGTGGTGTGTCATTATTGTATTATTTAGGGGGATGAGGATTAATAATTTGTGGGTGGGCCTTGTTGTTGACATTGTTTGTTGTGCTAGAGTTGACTCGTGGATTGATGCGGGGAGGTCTTCGTGCAGTTAGGTATAAAGAATTGTAATAAAACATACAGAAGTAATAATAAAGATTGAAAGATAGAATTTGACTAATCCTTTTTGTGCGGTGGTGCTAGCTTTGATGTTAGATAAATTTATAGAGGTTAATCCTTTTGGTCCTATTTTTTCCAACCATAAAATATCATTAATGTGGAGGGCTATATTTTGGCCTGAAAAAAGGGAAAATAGGGGTAAAAGTCGATGGACTGTTGGATTAAAGTATCCTAATTGGTTGGAGAATTCATGGTGTTTTGATCGTTTTGTGTGTATTAATCAGGTGGTTTTTTTAGCGATTTGAAGGGCGAAGAGTGCTCCAAGGGCGGCGACAATAATAGCTGAGAGTTTTATAGTTACAGGCATGGTGGTTGGGGTTGGTTTGGTTGGTAAGATGGTTGCTATGAGGATTAGTCCGGTTAAAATACTTCCAATAGCGAGGCGAATAATGGGATTAGTAAGGGAGGCAGGAATTTCGTTTGTGATGGAGGTTGTTGTTCGTGGTGTATTAAGTTGGACATAGAAGGTTATCCGTATTGTATAGGTTGCTGTTAATATTGTTGCAAATAGGGTTAGTATTAGGGCTCAGGCGTTTAGGTGTGAGTTGTTTATGGTTTCAATAATTGTATCTTTTGAATAAAAGCCTGATAAAAAGGGGGTTCCTGTTAGGGCGAGGCTTCCAATAGTGAGGCAGGTGGCTGTGGTTGGTAATATTTTTTGTATGCCACCCATCTTTCGAATGTCTTGTTCATTATTTAAATTGTGAATAATTGCTCCTGAACAGAGAAATAGTATGGCTTTAAAGAAGGCATGGGTTGAAATATGTAGGAAGGCTAGTTGGGGCTGATTAAGGCCAATGGTTACTATTATGAGGCCGAGTTGACTAGAAGTTGAGAAGGCAATGATTTTTTTGATGTCGTTTTGTGTTAAAGCACATAGGGCTGTGAATAGTGTGGTTAATGCTCCCAGGCAGAGGCAAATAGAGAGGGCAGTTTCATTATTTTTTAGGAGGGGGTGAAGGCGAATGAGTAGGAAGATGCCAGCTACGACTATGGTGCTAGAGTGTAAGAGAGCTGAAACAGGTGTTGGTCCTTCTATAGCTGCGGGGAGTCATGGGTGAAGACCAAATTGAGCGGATTTGCCAGCGGAGGCCAGGATTAGGCCAAAGAGTGGTAAGAGAGGCGGATTTTTTGCTTGAATGGTTATTTCTTGAATGTTTCAAGTTGCTAGGTGTGTTGCGAGTCAAATAAGTGCTAATAAGAGTCCAATGTCTCCAACACGGTTGAAGATAATGGCTTGGAGGGCTGCTGTGTTAGCATCGGGGCGAGCAAATCATCAGCCGATCAATATAAATGATATAATTCCCACACTTTCTCAGCCAACGAAAAGTTGGAATATGTTATTAGCGGTAACAAGCATTAATATTGCTAGTAGGAAGACCAGGAGATATTTGAAGAATCGACTTATGTTGGGGTCTGATGTTATATACCAGTTAGCAAACTCTAGAATAGATCATGTGACGAACAGGCTAACTGGGATAAATGTCAGGGAGTATATGTCTAGGACGAGGTTAATATTAATGTCTATGTTGGCGATATTGGTTCATGAAAGATTAGTTGTTGAGGCCTCTATTCCGTAGTTTATGAAGATGGCTAGGGGGATTAGACTAACTTTGAATGCTAGTTGTACAGCGGTTTTTGCATAAAGCATACCTCATCCTATTATTAGAGGAATCGGGTTTATAGTAGTCAGAACTGGATGGATTAAAATAAACAGAACTGTTAGTATTGTTGAGTGAAGGAGGAGATCATACATCATTACTTTTACTTGGAGTTGCACCAAGATTTTTGGTACCTAAAACCAATGGATTACTGCTTTCCTATAGAAGTAAGAGGTCTAAAATTTTATTTTTAGTGATTTGAGTTAGCAGCTCTAATTGTTTACACACCTCTTGGTAAATAAGAAGAAGATATCCTCTGTCTCTAGAGTCACAGACTAGTATTTTAATAAACTATATTTACAGGCAAATAAACCTGAGATTAGGGTTGGTTTAATAATTAGAAGTCCAAGGGGTAATAAGTGAAGGATAAGAAGCAGGTGTTCTCGGGTGTGTGTGGGGGGAAGAATGTTAAATTGAGTTGATATTATCCCTCGTTGGGTTATTAAGAACATATATAGTGAATAAGTAGCGGTAATTAAAGTTCCGACTCCTGTAATAATAATGGTTGGGGATGACCAGTTAAATAGGGCTGTAATAATTGATAGTTCGCCTACAAGATTAATTGAGGGTGGTATGGCTATGTTCGTTAAATTAATGAGAAGCCATCAGGTTGATATAAGCGGAAGGGCAAGTTGTAGGCCTCGTACTAATAATAATGTTCGAGTATGTGTGCGCTCATAGTTTGTGTTGGCTAAGGAAAAAAGAGCTGAAGACGTTAAACCGTGTGCAATTATTAGTGTCAGAGCTCCGGTTAAGCCTCATGGTGTTTGTAAGATAATAGCGGAAGCTACAAGGCCTATGTGACTGACAGAGGAGTATGCGATGAGAGCTTTCAGGTCTGTTTGTCGTAAGCAGATTGAGCTAGTTATAAGGATACCTCAGAGGGCTAGCACGATAATTGGAAGTATTAGAGCTGGTGGGTGGGGAGTTAAAATAGGTGAAATTCGAATTAAACCATACCCTCCAAGCTTTAATAGAATTGCGGCTAACGCTATTGAGCCGGCAATAGGGGCTTCTACGTGAGCTTTAGGTAATCAAAGGTGTAAACCATATAGGGGTAGTTTAACAAGAAAGGTTAGAAGGCAAGCTAATCAAAATACTTGGTTGGAAGGGTTAGGTGTTAGTTCTGGTTGTTTAATAAAAAAAAGTTCTATTGAGGTGTTTAGGTATTTATTGTTTAGGTACAGTAGTGCAATTAGAAGGGGTAGAGAACTTGCTAGTGTATAAAATAAAAAGTAGAGACCAGCGTTTAGGCGCTCTGCTTGGGCCCCTCATCGGGTGATGATAATAAGGGTTGGGATCAAAGTGGTTTCAAATAGAATATAGAATAGGATTAAGTCTGAGGTAGAAAAGGTTAAGATCAAGGTGGTTTGTAGTGTTGTTAATGTTATTAGAAAGACACGTTTTCGGTTTAAGGGCTCGGTTTTTAGATGATTTTGGCTAGCCAAAATTATAAGCGGAAGTAGTCAACAGGATAAAATAATTAGGGGGGCAGAGGTGGTATCGGTGGAAAAGTAAGGAGTCGCGTTGTTAATTTTTAATAATAGGGGGTGATTAAATAATGTAAGGCTGAGTAGGGCTAGTAATATTGAGTAGGTGGTTATAATTAAAAACATTGTGTTGTGGTTTAATAGTAGGGATGAGGGAATAAGCAGGGCTGTTGGAATAATAATTTTTAACATTTTAAAAGGTTTAGGGCTTTTATGTGGTCGGTTCCATGTGTGCGTGAGGTGGCAACTAGAAGGGATAGGCCTGTGGCTGCTTCACAGGCCGAAAGTGTTAGAAGTAGGATTGGCAGAATAGCAGCGGTTGGGGTATTTGTAGATGATGTAAATACGGTTATTATTAAGTATAAAATTAATATAATAGCTTCGATGCAAATTAAAATAGATATTAAGTGGATGCGATGGAATGATAATCCCAATAGGGCGAGTAAAAATGATAAGACTAATAAGAAGGGGATTGTTGTCATATTAGGAGTTCTGAAATATCAGAATTTACTAAGTCGAAATTAGTTGTTTTAAATTAGACTAACTCCTTATTCAGCTCAGTCTAGGCCACCTTGCAATCATTCATAAATTAGGCCAATAGTTAATAAGATGATAATTATGGATATTCATGAAATGGTTATTATGGGTTGTGGGAGATTTATTGCCCAGGGGGTTGGAAGAAGGAGGGCAATTTCTAGGTCAAAAAGAAGAAATAGGATGGCCACTAGAAAAAATCGAATAGAAAAAGGAAGGCGTGCAGTCCCTAAAGGGTCAAATCCGCATTCATAGGGTGAAAGTTTTTCTATGTCTGGTATTATTTGAGGTAGTCAGAAGCTAATAAATATTATAAGAACAGAGATTAAAGTAGCGACAATAAGCATACTTATAAGATTCATTGCTTTTTCTTAGGTTTATTCTAAGATTGGATGAGTGGAAGTCATCTATATTTATTATATTAAAAGAGCATGAGCCTCATCAGTAAATTGAGACGTATAGGAATAGTCAAACTACGTCTACAAAGTGTCAATATCAGGCGGCTGCTTCGAATCCAAAGTGGTGGTTTGTTGTGAAGTGGTAGAATATTTGTCGAATAAGGCAAATGAGAAGAAAGGTGGATCCGATAATTACATGGAGGCCGTGAAACCCTGTAGCTACAAAAAAGGTAGTGCCGTAGACGCTATCTGCAATTGTAAAGGGGGTTTCATAGTACTCGCTAGCTTGGAGTAGTGTGAAATAAAGACCAAGTGTAATTGTTATGGTTAGTGCTTGGATTATATCTTTTCGTTTGCCTTCTATTAAGGCGTGGTGGGCTCATGTTACTGTAACACCAGAGGCCAGTAGAACGGCAGTATTTAATAATGGCACTTCAAAGGCGTTTAGTGGTTGGATTCCGTTTGGTGGTCACTGGCCCCCCAACTCAGGGGTTGGGGCTAAACTTGAATGATAGAAAGCTCAAAAGAAGCCTATGAAGAATAGTACTTCTGAGGTAATAAATAAGATTATACCGTATCGTAATCCCTTTTGTACAGGTATGGTGTGGTGTCCTTGGTATGTTCCTTCTCGAATAATATCCCGTCATCATTGTTGTATTGTTAAAAGGAGAATGACTAAGCCCAAGTAAATAAGGTTTATGTTATTAAAATGGAATCATGCTGCTAGGCCTGCAGTTAGGAGTAAAGCTGCAATGGCTCCTGTTAAAGGCCACGGACTTGGGTCCACTATGTGAAAGGGGTGTGCTTGATGAGTCATTAGATGTTTTCTTGTAAGTATAGGGTTAGAAGAAGAACAAAAACATATGCTTGGATTAAGGCAACAGCTATTTCTAGTCCAGTTAAGAGTGTCAGGAGGATGAAGGTTATTGATGCAGTAAAAGGCATAGTACTTATAAGGGCAAGTACTGCTGTTGAGGTTAATTGAATTAGAAGATGTCCAGCTGTTAAGTTTGCTGTTAGCCGTACGCCCAGTGCAATTGGACGGATGAGAAGGCTGGCAGTTTCAATAATAATAAGTATAGGAATCAGGGGGGTTGGTGTGCCTTCTGGAAGAAGGTGTCCAAGTGAAGCTGTTGGTTTATTTCGGAGTCCAATGAGGACAGTTATAAGCCAAGTTGGGATAGCTAGAGCTATATTTATAGATAGTTGAGTGGTGGGGGTGAAAGTATAGGGGAGAAGTCCAAGAGTATTAAATAGCATAAGCATCAGTATTAGTGTTATGAATGTACTTGCTCATTTGTGTCCTGAGGTGCTGATGGGTATTATTATTTGTTTTGTGGTATATATAGTTATGGTGGTTTGAAGGGTTGAATAACGGTTTTTAATTAGGCGGTTGGTTGTAAATCAGATAATAGGTGGAAAAAATAGGGCTAAAATAATTAAAGGAACTCCTATTATAGTGGGGATGCTAAATTGATCAAAGAAGTTTAAGATCATGGTCAGGCTCAGTGGAGGCTGTTAAATTGTTTGTTGTGTTGGGGAATTGTTGGGTGAGGTTTACTATTTAGAATTTTTGTAAGTATAATAATAAATACAGCTCAGACGAGTGTAAAGATTATAAGTCAGGGGGCGGGGTTAAGTTGGGGCATGTCACTAAGGAAAAGTTGTTTTTCCTCTCTAGCTTAAAAGGCTAGTGCTGTGGTAGCTTCTTAGTGATGAGGAGATCATTATTTTAGATCAGGCTTCGAAGTGTTTTAGGGGTGCTGATTCGACTACGATTGGCATAAAGCTATGGTTGGATCCACAGATTTCTGAGCATTGTCCATAGAATAAGCCGGGGTAGGATGTAATTATTGTGGTTTGATTGAGTCGACCTGGTACTGCATCTGTTTTAATGCCTAAGGCTGGAATTGCTCATGAGTGCAGGACATCTTCTGCTGAGATTAGTATTCGAATGGGAGATTCTAGTGGGACTACAATTCGATGGTCTACCTCTAATAGACGGAAGTTTCCTGGGCTTAAATCGTATGTTGGAATTATATAGGAGTCAAATACGAGGTTTTTGTAGTCGGTATATTCATAGCTTCAATATCACTGGTGTCCGATAGCTTTAATAGTTAGATGGGGGTTATTAATTTCGTCTATCAGGTAAAGAATTTGAAGAGAGGGAAGTGCGATTAAAATCAAAATAATTGCAGGAAGAATTGTTCAAACTACTTCTACTTCTTGCGCGTCTATCGTGTTTGTATGTGTGAGTTTTGTGGATAGCATAAGACTAATAATATATAATACCAGGGTGCTAATTAAAAAAACAATTATTAATGCATGGTCATGAAAATGAAGGAGCTCTTCTATAATGGGGGAGGCTGCATTTTGGAAGCCTAGCTGTGCTGGATGTGCCACTGGGGTTCATAGGTGTGTGGTCCTATAATTTAGCACTGACAGAGCTATGTAATTTGTTTACTAGGACCCCATGAGGGGAGAAACATAAAAGGTTGTGTGGCTGGCTTGAAACTAGTTAGAGGTGGTTCAAATCCCCCCTCCCTTGTAGTCTGGACATAAGTTGACTCTTCATAGGTGTGGTATGGAGGCGGGCATCCATGGAGTCATTCTAAATTGGTATTAGTTAGTTCTAGGGTTATGACCTCGCGTTTGGCTGCTAGTGCTTCTCAAATAATAAACATTATTATAATTACAGCTGTTAGTGAAATTAAGGAGCCAATAGATGAGATAGAGTTTCAAAGAGTATAAGCATCTGGGTAGTCTGAGTAGCGTCGAGGTATGCCTGCTAACCCTAAAAAATGTTGTGGGAAGAATGTTATATTTACTCCAGTGAATATCACGCCAAATTGAATTTTTGTTCATAAGGAATGAAGGGTGTAGCCTGTAAAAAGGGGGAATCAATGGACAAACCCCCCTATAATTGCAAATACAGCTCCCATAGATAGAACATAATGGAAGTGAGCAACTACATAATAGGTGTCATGTAGGACAATGTCTAATGAGGAGTTGGCTAGAATAATTCCAGTAAGGCCCCCCACAGTAAATAAAAAAATAAACCCTAAAGCTCAGAGTATTGCGGCGTCTCATTTAATTGTGCCCCCATGAAGGGTTGCAAGTCAGCTGAAGACTTTTACTCCTGTAGGGATTGCAATAATTATTGTGGCTGAGGTAAAATAGGCTCGGGTATCAACGTCTATGCCAACAGTAAATATATGGTGGGCCCATACGATGAAGCCTAAAAAGCCGATTGATATCATGGCTCAGACCATGCCCATGTAGCCAAATGGTTCTTTCTTTCCTGCATAATATGTGACAATATGAGAGATTATTCCGAAACCAGGAAGGATGAGGATGTAGACTTCTGGGTGACCAAAAAATCAAAACAGGTGTTGGTAGAGAATCGGGTCTCCGCCTCCTGCTGGGTCAAAGAAGGAGGTGTTTAGGTTTCGATCCGTTAGTAGTATAGTAATACCTGCTGCTAAAACAGGAAGAGAAAGAAGAAGAAGTACTGCTGTAATTAAAACGGATCAAACAAACAGAGGGGTTTGATATTGGGTTATATTAGGGGGTTTTATATTGACACAAGTGGTAATAAAGTTAATTGCCCCTAAAATTGATGAAACTCCGGCTAAATGAAGTGAGAAAATAGTAAGGTCTACAGATGCTCCTGCGTGGGCAAGATTTCCGGCTAAAGGGGGGTAAACAGTTCAGCCAGTGCCAGCACCAGCTTCGATTCCCGATGAGGCTAGGAGAAGAAGAAGTGATGGAGGAAGTAATCAGAAGCTCATGTTGTTTATTCGAGGGAATGCTATGTCGGGAGCCCCGATTATTAGAGGTACCAGTCAGTTTCCAAATCCCCCAATTATCACAGGCATTACCAAGAAGAAAATTATAACAAAAGCATGGGCTGTGACAACCACATTATAGATTTGATCATCCCCAAGGAGAGCCCCGGGTTGGCTCAATTCTGTTCGGATCAAGAGACTAAGGGCTGTTCCAACTATACCAGCTCAGGCCCCAAATAAAAGATACAGGGTGCCGATGTCTTTGTGGTTTGTTGAGAAGAGTCAACGAATTAACGACACAGGTAGGATGGTCGAAAATAGGCGGGAGGTTGTAAACCTTCATATGGGGGCTATTCCCCTCCTATCAGCTCTGTAGTGATTCCACATCAAAATGCAATTTTGAAGAAGCACCCTAAAAGTGCCGGGGCTTCCCCCGTTTTTTTTCTTAACGGGGGAAGACGGATGGAAGCCCGCTGGGTAGGGTTTTTAGCTGTTAACTAAAGTTTTGCAGGATCGAGGCCTGTCCATCTAGTTAGGCCTTAGCTTAATTAAAGTGTTTGGGTTGCATTCAAAGGATGTATATTAAAGTTATACAGGTCTTAGGCAGGAGCTAGGGTATAATCCCTATTTGGGGCTTTGAAGGCCCCTGGTTTAATCATTAACCTAAGCTCCTAGGTATAGATGAGTGGCATAATTGGTAAGATAAAAAATGTGGTAGAGATCATAGGAGTTAAATTGATAGGTTTAATGGGTTTAAACCGCCATTTTATAGTACTATTAGTTGTATTTGGTGAGGTGGTTAATGCTGTGATGTACGTTAGGCGTATGTAGAATATTAAGCTTAGTAATGAGGTAATGGCTAATGAGGTCGCTACTAGAATTAAGTGGTTGGATGTTAATTCTTGTAAAATTAGTCATTTGGGGATGAAGCCTGTTAGTGGTGGGAGGCCCCCTAATGCTATGAGGGTAATTAGTATAATTGTAGGGAGTGCTGGGGAAATACTTCACATAGATCCTAGGTCTTTAGTGGTTTTTGTTGTTGAGGAAATAAGGATAGTGAAAATGGAAGCAGTTATTAGCATATAAATTAATAGCGTTAGGAGAAGGAGTTTGTGGGAAATAGAAGAGATGGCGGCTATTCATCCTAGGTGTCCGATAGATGAAAATGCTATAATTTTTCGTAGTTGGGTTTGGTTTAATCCAGATCATCCCCCAATAAGGGTAGAGGACACAGCTATAATCAGGAGGATTGTTGTTGGGAGTTGGTTTGTAGTTATATAAAGTAGAGATATAGGTGGGAGTTTTTGTCATGTTGTGATGATGAAGGCTGTTGTCATGTTAGTGCCTTGCATTACTTCTGGTAGTCAAAAGTGTATTGGGACTAGGCCTAGTTTTATGGCTAAGGCAATTGTTAGTAAAGTAGGTGTTGGGTGTGTGGTAAGTTGAGTAATATTTCAAATTCCTGTGTGTCAGGCGTTAAAGGTGCTGGAGAATAAAATAATGGATGAGGCTGTTGCTTGAATAATGAAGTATTTTGTTGCTGCTTCAGTAGCTCGTGGATGGTGTTGTTTAGCTAAGATTGGGATAATAGCTAGTGTATTTAACTCTAGTCCAATTCAGGCTAAGAATCAGTGGTAGCTAGCGGCAGTAATAATTGTTCCGAGAGCAATGTTAGAAATTATTATGGCTATAATGTGTGGGTTCATTAGTAAAGGAAGGATTTAACCAACATTTTTGGGGTATGGGCCCAAGAGCTTGTTTAGCTGACTTTACTAGAAAGTAGTATAGTGGGAGTACAGAGGATTTTGAAGTCTCAGGTGTGGGTTCAAATCCCATTTTTCTAGAGGAGGTGAGGGTTGTTGGTCCCTGTAGTTTACTCTATCAAAGTAACCCCTAGGTTCTCGGGCACACGTCCGTGTTGTTAGTTTAATGGTGGGAGACCTGCTAGTGAGATTGGAAGTGAAATATAGCATAAGAATAATGCAAGGGTTGCAGGGAGGAACTGTTTTCACAGGAGATGTATTAGTTGGTCGTAGCGAAATCGAGGGTAAGATGCTCGAATTCATAAAAATAGTAGTGTTAATAGCAGTGTTTTTAGTATTAGGTTTATTGTAAATAATTCTGTCTGGGGGAGTATGGTTGGGCTAAAGAATAATAGGCATGATAGTGCGTTTATTATTAAGATATTTATATATTCAGCCAGGAAGAAAAGAGCAAATGGTCCAGCTGCATATTCGACGTTGAAGCCTGAGACTAATTCTGACTCTCCTTCTGTGAGGTCGAATGGTGCTCGATTTGTCTCCGCTAAAGTTGAGATGAATCATATTATTGCTAGGGGTCATATGGGTAAAATTAGTAAAATATTTTCTTGTGTAATGATAAGGGTGTGTATGGTGAAGGCGCCTGTTAGTGTGATGATTGAAAGTAAGATGATGCCTAGGGTGACTTCATATGAGATGGTTTGGGCAATTGCTCGAAGGGCCCCCATTAAGGCATATTTTGAATTGGAGGCTCACCCTGATCATAGGATTGTATATACTATCATGCTTGATAAGGCTAATAAAAATAGGAGGCCCAGGTTCATATCTGTAAGTGGGTGAGGTATTGGTATGGGGGCTCATATTATAAGGGCTAGTAGAATAGCTAAAGTTGGTGCAGTAATAAATAATATTGGGGATGCATGTGTTGGGCGAACGGGCTCTTTAGTAAATAGTTTTACACCGTCAGCAATTGGTTGTAAAACCCCAAATGGTCCTACAATGTTAGGTCCTTTGCGAAGTTGTATGTAGCCCAAGATCTTACGTTCTAGTAGCGTCAGGAATGCTACGGCAATAAGAATTGGGATAATATATATGATGGGATTAATAATGTTTGCGATAAGTTGGTGCATTATTAAGGAGGAAGATTGCTTTCCTATAGAAAGATTTTAGGTCTTTTGCATGGCTTGATTCTGCCACCTTAATAAGTCCTGATTTTGGGCGGAGTGGTGGTATTTTTGTCATTTAGTGGTGGGCAATGATTTAGGATTAGGACGTTTTTTTGAAAGTGGTCCTATTATTCTGGTCCTTTCGTACTAAGAATTGTGCCTCATAGATAGAAACCGACCTGGATTTCTCCGGTCTGAACTCAGATCACGTAGGACTTTGATCGTTGAACAAACGAACCTTTAATGGCGTCTGCACCATTGGGGTGTCCTGATCCAACATCGAGGTCGTAAACCCCCCTGTCGATAGGGACTCTAGAGGGGGATAGCGCTGTTATCCCTGGGGTAACTTGGTTCATTTATCAGGTAACATTGTGATGTTACTGGGTCTTATGTTATTGTTTTGGTGTGTTAGTCTTAATGAGATTAAATAATACATGTTTGGAGGGTTTTTTATGCTCCGAAGTCGCCCCAACTAAAAATCTTTGGGCCCATGGTTGGTGGGTTTGATTTGAAGCTCCACAGGGTCTTCTCGTCTTATGAGTTTATTCCAGCTTTTGTACTGGAAAATCAGTTTCATTGGCAAGTTGTAAGAGACAGTTAGGTCCTCATTTAGCCATTCATGCTAGTCCTTATTTAAAGGACAAGTGATTATGCTACCTTTGCACGGTTAGGATACCGCGGCCGTTTATTAAGAGTCACTGGGCAGGCGGAACCTTTAATACTTGTTTGGCTAAAGGCTATGTTTTTGGTAAACAGTTGGGACATTTTTTGCCGAGTTCCTTTTACAGCTTTTTGCCTTTCTTTTTTGCACTCCTGTGTTGGGGTAACAAGTTTGGGTGACGTTAAAGCTAGTATGTATAAGTCAGTGTTTTGGTTTGTTAAAAGTCAGTAGTTTTTCTATTCTGATTTAAGGAGATGCGTAGAGAAGTAATGTTTCTTATTACTAGTTTTAGCATTAGTATCTCTATATAATTATAGAGTAACCCAGGGAAAATCTGGAGGGGTAGTGTGTTGTTAATATTGGGGTAAAAGGTGCTGTAACGCGATTGTTGGTGGCTGCTTTGAGGCCTACTAATAGTAAAAGTTAAGGGGTATTCTCAGTTCGGGCTGTATTCCGGTTCAATGGAGCTGTACCCCCATTGATTTTCTTTAGGTAGAGGGCTTAAATAGGTGTGCCTAATGGGCACCTAAAGTTGAACTTAAATTCTTTTGCTGAGTAACCAGCTATCACCAAACTCGTTTGGTTTTTCGCCTCTATTTTTAGGTCTTCCCACCCTTTTGCTACAGGGATGGGTGTGCTCAGTTTTAGCTGCCTAAAAATAGCTCGTTTGGTTTCGGGAAAACAGGCTTAATAGTTTCTCTTTGTCTGGGGGAATTTTGCTAAACCATGATGCAAGAGGTACAGGGGTTGATCTTTGCTACTTTATGCTTAGGTATTTCATTGTTCTTTCAGTTTTCCCTTGCGGTACTTTTTGAGGCCAAAGTAATTGGTGTTTAATCTCATTTACTGACCAAATAAAATGTTTTGATTTGACTGGTTTAAATGACTTGGGTGTTTGGTTGGCTAGATTTGAGGCTCAAAAAGGTCGGTGTCGACATCTTCTAGTTGTAAGCTAGGTGCTTTTATAAGCTACTTTTAGAAGTTCCAAGCACACCTTCCGGTACGCTTACCATGTTACGACTTACCTCCTTTAAATTTATTTTAGGGTTTATAAAGAGTTAAAGTGATTAATCAAGGAGGGTGACGGGCGGTGTGTACGCGTCCCAGAGCATTGTTAAAGTAGATACTCTTATCTGCTTTACTACTAAATTCACCTTCATGAGCGGTTTCATGGTGCATTCCGTGTTTTTTAAAAATTAAAAAATGTAGCCAATCACTTCCTTAACATTTGCTACACCTTGACCTGACGTACTAGCGGTGTGGCTATTGTGTCTACTGTTAGACCTTCATAGGGTAGGCTGTCGACGGCGGTATATAGGCTGAGTTTTGCTAGTCAAGGTAAGGTAGAGCGAGGGGTATCGATTATAGGACAGGCTCCTCTAGGTTGATATGGGACACCGTCAAGTCCTTTGAGTTTCAAGTTTTTCACTTGTAGTTCTCTGGCGGATAGCTTTGTATGGTAGCTATCAATGTTTAGGGCTTAGCATAGTAGGGTATCTAATCCTAGTTTGTATCTAAGCTTTCGTGTGGTCAAGGTAATAATATTAAAATATTTTGTTGGTTTTCCTCTATTATTTAAGTGTTCTACAACTAGTTAGTAGGTTTATAATATTTATAATATTAAAAGTCTCTAGTCACATTTTACGCCGTTTGCTGTTGTTTTGGGCTTTTCGTATAACCGCGGTGGCTGGCACGAAATTAACCAGCCCTGTTGATCATAGTTGGGTCAAGTTTACACTCATAGCCCAATGTTTATTACTGCTGGTTAGCCCGTGGGGGTGTGGCATGGCAAGACGTCATGGGCTTGAAAGGTAGTGCCTGATGTCTGCTCCAGTATTTCTTTTTAGGGGTTGTGGGCATTTTCACTGGTGTGCTGAGACTTGCATGTATAATCTTGAAAAAAAACAACGGCAAGCCCAGGACCAAAACTTTTGTTTGTGGAGGTTTTCTTGTTCCTCATCTCAGCATCTTCAGTGCTGCGCTTTACAAATAAGCTACAATAAC